AATGAATTGCCTGAAAAAAGGGTTAACCTTGATAGGGTAAATCATATAATTAAACATTATATTCATTATATTTAATAGAATTAAACTATTTCTAAAAGTATCAAAAACTTTTGTGCATCATACACCAAAATATAAAAAGATAAGCTAACTAAGCTATTGGGTTCATACCCCACTTATAAAGGTCATAATCCTTTTCTTTTTAATTTTTAAAAATTCTTATAAATTATTATTTGTTATAACATTAATGTTAGGAACTTTAATCACAGTCTCATCTAATTCATGATTAAGAGCTTGAATAGGACTTGAAATTAATTTATTATCATTTATCCCCCTTATAAATGATACTAAAAATTTAATATCATCTGAATCTTCTCTAAAATATTTTTTAATTCAAGCTTTAGCTTCATCTATTTTATTATTTTTAATGATTTATTATTTAATTAATATAAATCATGATTTTATTACTTCCACTAATATTAATTTAGGGATAATATCTTCTTTAATATTAAAAAGAGGTATAGCTCCATTTCATTTTTGATTTCCTAATGTAATTGAAGGATTAAATTGAATTAATTCATTTATTTTATTAACATGACAAAAAATTGCTCCTTTAATATTAATATCTTATTTAATAACTAATTATCTATTTATCCCAATTATTTTATCAATAATTGTGGGTTCTTTAGGAGGATTAAATCAAACATCCTTACGAAAAATTATAGCCTATTCTTCAATTAATCATTTAGGGTGAATAGGGGCAGCAATAATTTATAGAGATAATTTATGATTAAATTATTTTTTATTTTACTCATTTCTATCAATTACTCTAATTTATTTTTTCAATATTAATAAATTATTTTTTATAAACCAAATATATTCAATATTCAACTACTCAAATGAAATGAAATTAATTTTATTTCTTAATTTTTTATCATTAGGAGGACTACCTCCATTTTTAGGATTTTTTCCAAAATGAATAGTTATTCAAATAATATCAAGTAATCAATTATTTTTAATTACTATTATAGTAATATTAACTTTAATCACTTTATATTATTACATTCGAATATGTTATGCAGGCTTTATAATAAATTATTATGAAAATAAATGAAATTCTTTAAATATTATAAAATTAAATAATATAACAATTTATTTAATTTTATCATTTATTTCAATTTTTGGGTTAATAATTATTAATCTCTTATTTTTTATTTTTTAAAGGCTTTAAGTTAAAATAAACTAATAGCCTTCAAAGCTATAAATATAAGATAATCTTTTAAGCCTTAATAATTTTATAATTATTCCTTTAGAATTGCAGTCTAATATCATTATTGACTATAAAGCTTGATTAAAGAAAATAAATTTTCGTACATAGATTTACAGTCTATTGCCTAAATCTCAGCCATTTAATCTTATTGCAACAATGATTATTTTCAACTAACCATAAAGATATTGGAACTTTATATTTTATTTTTGGGGCCTGAGCTGGAATAGTAGGAACATCTTTAAGTATTATAATTCGAGCTGAATTAGGGCACCCCGGTGCTTTAATTGGTGACGACCAAATTTATAATGTAATTGTTACTGCCCATGCATTTATTATAATTTTTTTTATAGTAATACCTATTATAATAGGAGGATTTGGAAATTGATTAGTTCCCCTAATATTAGGGGCACCTGATATAGCTTTTCCACGAATAAATAATATAAGTTTTTGAATACTTCCCCCTTCTCTAACTCTTTTATTAGCAAGAAGTATAGTAGAAAATGGAGCTGGAACTGGTTGAACAGTTTATCCACCCCTATCTTCTAGAATTGCCCATAGAGGAGCTTCAGTCGATTTAGCAATTTTTTCATTACATCTTGCCGGAATTTCTTCTATTCTTGGAGCAGTAAATTTTATTACTACAATTATTAATATACGATCTACAGGAATTACTTTTGATCGAATACCTTTATTTGTATGATCAGTAGGTATTACTGCTCTTTTATTATTACTTTCACTACCTGTTCTAGCAGGTGCTATTACTATACTATTAACAGATCGAAATTTTAATACATCATTCTTTGACCCTGCAGGAGGGGGAGACCCAATTCTATATCAACATCTATTTTGATTTTTTGGGCACCCTGAAGTTTATATTTTAATTTTACCTGGATTTGGTATAATTTCTCATATTATTAGTCAAGAATGTGGTAAAAAGGAAACCTTCGGTTCTCTTGGAATAATTTATGCTATATTAGCTATTGGTCTTCTTGGATTCATTGTATGAGCTCATCATATATTTACTGTAGGAATAGACGTTGATACACGAGCTTATTTTACGTCTGCAACAATAATTATTGCTGTACCTACAGGAATTAAAATTTTTAGTTGACTAGCTACACTTCATGGTACACAATTAAATTATTCACCTGCTCTACTATGAGCCTTAGGATTTGTTTTCTTATTCACAATTGGGGGATTAACAGGAATTGTTCTCTCTAATTCATCTATTGATATTGTATTACATGATACATATTATGTAGTAGCTCATTTTCATTATGTACTTTCTATAGGAGCTGTATTTGCTATTATAGCAGGTATTATTCACTGATATCCTTTATTTACTGGTTTAACCCTTAATAATAATTTATTAAAGACACAATTTACTACTATATTTATTGGAGTAAATTTAACTTTTTTCCCTCAACACTTCTTAGGATTAGCCGGTATACCGCGACGATACTCTGATTATCCTGACGCTTATACTACATGAAATATTATTTCATCAATTGGTTCTTACATTTCATTTTTTAGTATTATTTTATTTTTATATATTATTTGAGAAAGTTTTATAGCTCAACGTCATCTATTAAATCCTTCCAATATAAATTCATCAATTGAGTGATATCAAAATACTCCTCCTGCAGAACATAGTTATTCTGAATTACCTTTATTAACTAATTAATTCTAATATGGCAGATTAGTGCAATGGATTTAAGCTCCATATATAAAGTATTTTACTTTTATTAGAAACAAATGTCAACATGAGCTAATTTAAATCTTCAAGATAGAGCTTCCCCATTAATAGAACAATTAACATTTTTTCATGACCATGCATTATTAATTTTAGTAATAATTACTGTTTTAGTATCTTATATAATAGTAACTTTATTTTTTAATCAATTTACAAACCGATATCTTTTACATGGACAAACTATTGAAATTATTTGAACTATTTTACCTGCTATCACTCTCTTATTTATTGCCTTCCCATCTCTTCGATTATTATATTTAATTGATGAAATTAATGAACCAATAATTACATTAAAGTCAATTGGACATCAATGATACTGAAGCTACGAATATTCAGATTTCATAAATGTAGAGTTTGACTCTTATATAATTCCTACTCATGAATTAGAAAATAATGGTTTCCGATTATTAGATGTAGATAACCGAGTTATTTTACCTATAAATTCTCAAATTCGTGTATTAGTAACCGCTACTGATGTAATTCATTCATGAGCCATTCCAGCTCTTGGTGTAAAAATTGATGGAACTCCTGGACGACTAAATCAATCTAATTTTATAATTAATCGACCTGGATTATTTTTCGGTCAATGTTCTGAAATTTGTGGAGCTAACCATAGTTTTATACCTATTGTAATTGAAAGTATCCCAATAAATTATTTTATGAAATGAATTTCTAATAATATTTAATTCATAAGATGACTGAAAGCAAGTACTGGTCTCTTAAACCATTTTATAGTAGAATAGCACCTACTTCTTATGAAAAAAAAAAAAAAAAAAAAAAATTAGTTAAATTATAACATTAGTATGTCAAACTAAAATTATTAAATTATTAATATTTTTTGATTCCACAAATAGCCCCAATTAGTTGATTATTTCTATTTTTAATCTTTTCTATTACTTTTATTATATTTAATATCTTAAATTACTACATTTTTCTCTACTCCCCAATTTCTGAGGGAAAAAGAGAAAAAAAAAGTCTTAAATCATTAAACTGAAAATGATAACAAATTTATTTTCTGTATTTGACCCTTCTTCAAGTATCTTAAATCTGTCATTAAACTGATTAAGAACATTTCTTGGATTATTAATAATTCCTTCAATATTCTGATTAATTCCTTCTCGATACCATGTAATTTATAGTAATATTTTATTGACTTTACATAAAGAATTTAAAACATTATTAGGACCTGCTGGACATAATGGAAGAACTTTTATTTTTATCTCTCTATTTTCATTTATTTTATTTAATAATTTTATAGGATTATTCCCTTATATTTTTACTAGAACAAGTCATTTAACTTTAACTCTTACTTTAGCTTTACCTCTATGATTGAGCTTTATGTTATACGGGTGAATTAATCACACACAACACATATTCGCTCATTTAGTTCCTCAGGGAACCCCAGCTATTTTAATACCTTTTATGGTTTGTATTGAAACTATTAGTAATGTAATTCGACCAGGAACATTGGCTGTTCGATTAACTGCTAATATAATTGCAGGACATCTTCTAATAACATTACTAGGAAATACAGGGCCTTCAATATCTTTAATTTTAGTGAATATTCTTATTATTACTCAAATTGCCTTATTAGTTCTTGAATCAGCTGTATCAATTATTCAATCTTATGTATTTGCAGTTTTAAGAACTTTATATTCTAGAGAAGTAAACTAATGTCAACACATTCAAATCACCCATTCCATTTAGTTGATTATAGCCCTTGACCACTAACTGGAGCTATCGGAGCTATAACAACTGTTTCAGGTATAGTAAAATGATTTCATCAATATGACTCATCATTATTTTTATTAGGAAATATTATTACGATTTTAACCGTTTATCAATGATGACGAGATGTATCACGAGAAGGAACTTTTCAAGGACTTCACACATATATAGTAACTATTGGATTACGATGAGGAATAATTTTATTTATTATTTCTGAAGTATTTTTCTTCATTAGTTTTTTTTGAGCTTTTTTTCATAGCAGCCTTTCCCCAACTATTGAACTAGGAGCTATATGACCTCCTATAGGAATTCAAACTTTTAACCCATTCCAAATTCCTTTATTAAATACTACTATTCTTCTATCATCTGGAATTACAGTAACTTGAGCACATCATGCATTAATAGAAGGTAATCATTCACAAGCTACTCAAGCTTTATTTTTCACAGTAATTTTGGGTATTTACTTTACAATTTTACAAGGGTACGAATATATTGAAGCCCCATTTACAATTGCAGATTCTGTTTATGGCTCAACTTTTTTTATGGCCACAGGATTTCATGGAATTCATGTATTAATTGGAACAACATTTTTATTAATTTGTTTAATTCGACATATAAATTTTCATTTCTCTAAAACCCATCATTTTGGATTCGAAGCTGCTGCATGATACTGACATTTTGTAGATGTAGTATGATTATTCCTTTACATTACTATTTACTGATGAGGAGGATAAATTATTTATATAGTATAAAAGTATATTTGACTTCCAATCAAAAGGTCTATAAAATTATAGTATAAATAATTTTAATAATATTAACTATTGGTTTTATTCTTCTATTACTTGCTTGTATCATAATTATTTTAGCTACAATTCTTTCTAAAAAAACTATTTTAGATCGAGAAAAATGTTCTCCTTTTGAATGTGGTTTTGACCCAAAGTCATCTTCCCGTCTACCATTTTCCCTGCATTTTTTTTTAATTGCGATTATTTTTTTAATTTTTGATGTAGAAATCGCTCTTATTTTACCTATAATTTTAGTATTAAATTTTTCTAATATTACTGTATGATTATTAACTAGCGCATTCTTTATTTTTATTTTATTACTTGGGTTATATCATGAATGAAACCAGGGAGCTTTAAATTGAACTAATTAAGGGTTGTAGTTAATTATAACATTTGATTTGCATTCAGAAAGTATTGATTTATCAATCTACCTTAGAATATGAAGCGATCCATTGCAATTAGTTTCGACCTAATCTTAGATAAATTTTATCCTTATTCTTTAATTGAAGCCAAAAAGAGGCTTATCATTGTTAATGATATCATTGAAGAATAACTTCCAATTAAAGAAATATGATGCCCAAGAAAAAGCTGCTAACTTTTTACTTTAATGGTTAAATTCCATTTATATTTCGATTTATATAGTTTAACAAAAACATTACATTTTCATTGTAAAAATAAAAAATTATTTTTTATAAATTACTAAAATTAATTATTAATATTCAAAGATTAAATAAATCTCCCTAACATCTTCAGTGTCATACTCTAATTATAAGCTATTTGAATAAATTATAATTATTATAATAATAATAAATATTCATAAAACAAATACTCTCATATAAATCTTAAAATTATTATTTTGAACAAATTGATTATATTGAGATATATTAATAAATATTTTAAATATTATTTGGCCTCCTAAATACTCTGATCAACCCTGGTCTATTGACTTATAAATTATTTTACCAAAATTTAAAGGATAATTAATAATTCCATAAGTTGAAATATAAGGCATAAATCATATAGACCCTAAAAAATAAGAAATATTATATAGGTCTAAAGATTTATTATAAAAATATAAATTAACTAATGAAATGAAATAGCCAAATAAACCTCCAATAATACAAACAAATAAAGTTAACTGCTTTAGATAAATAGGTAGACAAATCATATAAGGAGTAGGAAAAATTAATCAATTTAAAATTCTTCCCCCAATAATTGATATAATAAGTAAACCTATTATACCCTTCAATATTACTCATCCTTCATCTCTTAAAACATTTAATCTTCTACAATTTAAATCTCCAGTAACTGAATAATATACAAGTCGAAAAGAATAACAAACAGTTAATCCAGTAGAAAAAAAGAATAAAAAGAAAATTAACATATTTACATTACTTATAGACACAATTTCTAAAATTATATCCTTTGAATAAAATCCAGCTAAAAAAGGTGTTCCACATAATGCTAAATTAGAAATATTAAAACAAGCAGTAGTAATAGGTATATAAATTCCTAATCCACCTATAACACGAATATCTTGAAAATTATTTATATTATGAATAATACTCCCCGCGCATATAAATAATAAGGCCTTAAATAAAGCATGAGTTAAAAGATGAAAAAATGCTAATTTATAGTACCCTATAGATAAAATTCTTATTATTAATCCTAACTGAGAAAGCGTAGACAAAGCAATAATTTTCTTTAAATCAAATTCAAAGTTAGCACCAAGACCGGCTATAAACATTGTTAATCCTGAAATTAACAATAAAATTTTTCCAATTATTGAATCTACTAACAAAAAATTAAATCGAATTAATAAATAAACACCCGCTGTTACTAAAGTCGATGAATGAACAAGAGCAGAAACAGGGGTAGGAGCAGCCATAGCTGCTGGAAGTCAAGAAGAAAAAGGAATTTGAGCTCTTTTTGTTATAGCAGCTAAAACAACTAAAATCCCTACAATTTGTATTTCTCTAGTTATTTTTATAAATTCTAAATAAAAAATATAATTTCAACTCCCGAAATTCAATATTCAAGCAATAGCTAATAATAAAGCCACATCTCCAATTCGATTAGATAAGGCAGTTAATATGCCAGCACTATATGACTTTACATTTTGAAAATAAATTACTAAACAATAAGATACTAAACCTAGCCCATCTCACCCTAATAAAATACTAATTAAATTAGGTCTGATAATCAATAATATTATAGAACTAACAAATATTAAAACTAATAAGATAAATCGATTAATATTTTCATCTTCACTCATATATTCCTTTCTATAAAAAATTACTAAAGAAGAAATTAATAAAACAAATGATATAAAAATTAAACTTATTCAATCTAATAAAATTGTTATAACAATTGATGAGGAATTTAAACTAACAACTTCTCATTCAATAAATAATCTATAATCTTGGGATAAAAAATTTACCCCTCTCACAAAACAAGTTAAACTACAACTAATTAAACAAAAAAATCTAATTAAACAAATAGAAATATATTTCACGATTTAAAATGAATTAATTCATATCTTTGACACCACAAATCAAAATTTTTAATAAACTATTTAAATATAAAAATATTAAAAATATATCACTCTTTATAATTAATAAATTTAAAGGAAATCAATGAAGAAACAATAATAAATATTCTCGTCTTAACCCATTACTAAAACAATAAATACCTCTATACAATTGCCCGTGTTGAGTATAAGAATATAAATATAAAGTATAAGCAGCTCTAAAGAAAGAAATTAAAGCAATTATAATTATTGAAACTCAAGATCAACAAACAATAGAATTTAATAAACTAATTTCACTCAATAAATTAATAGTGGGAGGAGCAGCCATATTAGCAGAACTTAACAAAAATCACCATAATGCTATTCTAGGCATAAAATTTAAAAATCCCTTATTAATTAATATACTTCGTCTACCTCTTCGTTCATATATAATATTAGCTAAACAAAATAACCCTGAAGAACATAATCCATGAGCAATTATTAGTCCGTATGAACCATAATAACCTCAATATAATAAAGTTATTAAACCACTTACCACAATTCCTATATGAGCAACAGAAGAATAAGCAATCAATACCTTTAAGTCAGTTTGTCGTAAACATATTAGGCTCACTAAAAATCCCCCCACTAAACTAATAGAAATTCAAACAAAATTATATTTTATTCCTAATTCCTGAATTAAAATTAATGAACGCAATAAACCATATCCCCCTAATTTAAGCAATACCCCCGCCAAAATTATTGACCCAGAAACAGGAGCTTCAACATGAGCCTTAGGTAATCATAAATGAACCATAAATATTGGTATTTTAACTAAAAAAGCTATAATTAAACCAAAATACAGTATTTCATAATTATAAATTTCTTCAAGTATAAAGAAATTTAAAGTATTTAAATTTTTATATAAATAAAAAATACTTACTAATAAAGGCAATGAAGCTAAAAGAGTATAAAATAATAAATATACTCCAGCTTGTAAACGCTCAGGTTGATATCCTCACCCTAAAATTAATAATAATGTAGGAATAAGGCTTCTTTCAAAAAATACATAAAATAGAAATAAATTTACAGTTCTAAAACTTAAAAATAAAAAAAATATTAATATAACAACATTAATTAAAAATAAATTTTTATAATTATTTATAAAATTAACTAAACCACTTGATATAATTATTAAACTACAAATCCACAAACTTAATAAAATTATCCCATATGAAAATAAATCGCAACCTAAAAAATATCTTAAATTTATTCAATAATTATTAAAATAATTATTAATAATAAATAAAAAACTTACTAAAAATAACATATTTTGAACCATTCAAAATATCCGCTTAAATAAACATAAAGGTGTCAATATTAAAATAAAAAACAAAAATTTTAACATATTAAAATATTAAAAGATTGAAAATAATTATTTCCATGTGTACGAATTATAGAAACAAGAATTGATAGCCCTAATGCTCCTTCACATACTATAAAAATTAAAAATATTATTAATACATATATTTCACTATTATAATTTACTAAAAAATAAAATAAAAATATAAATAAACTCAACATAATGAATTCTAAACTTAACAACATACTTAATAAATGCTTACGCAAAGATACAAATATGTATACTCCTCTCAAAAATAAAACAATTACCAATATATTATATATTATCATTAGTTTTAATAGTTTAACAAAAACATTGGTCTTGTAAATCAAAAATAAGATTACTATTCTTTTAAAACTTCAAGAAAAAAGACACTTCTTTATCATTAATCTCCAAAATTAATATTTTAAATAAACTATTTCTTGACATTATACAAAATTTATTATTTTTTTTTATTTTATTCACTGCTATTTTATTTATTCAATTAAATCATCCTCTAGCAATAGGATTAACTTTATTAATTCAAACTCTATTTATTTGTCTATTAACAAGCTTAATAAATGAAACATATTGATTCTCTTATATTTTATTTTTAGTATTCATAGGAGGATTATTAGTTCTATTCATCTATGTAACATCTTTAGCCTCAAATGAAACTTTTTCTCTATCTTTCAATATCATTTTTGCAGCAATAATTTTATTTTCAATCTCTATATTAATTATATATTTCTACGACTCTATAAATACAAATAATTTTTTTTATTCAAATAATGTATTACCTGAAAATACAATCAATTTAATTAAATTATTTAATTATCCAACAAATTTAATTACAATTCTATTAATAAATTATTTATTAATTACTTTAATTGCTGTAGTTAAAATCACAAATATTTTTTATGGCCCATTACGTCATATATATAATTAATGAACAAACCATTACGATCTTCGCACCCTTTATTTAAAATTGCTAATAATGCATTAGTAGACTTACCTGCTCCTATTAATATTTCTTCCTGATGAAATTTTGGTTCTTTATTAGGATTATGTTTAATTATTCAGATTTTAACTGGATTATTCCTTGCAATACATTATACCGCAGATATTAATTTAGCTTTTAATAGAGTAAATCATATTTGTCGAGATGTAAATTATGGGTGATTTTTACGAACTTTACACGCTAATGGTGCATCATTTTTCTTTATTTGTATTTATATGCATGTTGGCCGAGGAATTTATTATAACTCCTATTTATATATTCCTACTTGATCAGTAGGAGTAATTATTTTATTCTTAGTAATAGGAACTGCTTTTATAGGTTATGTTCTTCCTTGAGGACAAATATCTTTTTGAGGAGCTACTGTAATTACAAATTTATTATCAGCTATTCCTTACTTAGGGACTGATTTAGTACAATGACTATGAGGAGGATTCGCTGTTGATAATGCTACATTAACACGATTTTTCACATTTCATTTTATTTTTCCTTTTATTGTATTAGCTCTTACATTAATTCATCTTCTTTTTTTACATCAAACCGGATCAAATAATCCCACAGGATTAAACTCAAATTCAGATAAAATCCCCTTTCACCCATATTTTACTTATAAGGATATTGTCGGATTTTTAATTTTATTAATAACTTTAACTTTATTAACTTTAGTTAATCCTTATTTATTAGGAGACCCTGATAATTTTATCCCAGCAAATCCTTTAGTAACACCTGCCCATATTCAACCTGAATGATATTTCCTATTTGCATATGCTATCCTTCGGTCAATTCCTAATAAATTAGGAGGAGTTATCGCCCTTGTACTTTCTATTGCCATTTTATTAATTTTACCCTTCTCCCATACAAGTAAATTCCGGGGTCTACAATTTTACCCTATTAATAAAATTTTATTTTGAATTATAGTAATTACAGTAATTTTATTAACTTGAATTGGGGCTCGACCTGTAGAAGACCCATATGTTTTAATTGGACAAATTTTAACTGTAGTTTATTTTTCTTATTATTTAATTAATCCTTTAGTTTCTAAATGATGAGATAATTTATTAATTTGGTTAATGAGCTTGAATAAGCATATGTTTTGAAAACATAAGATAGAATTTTATTTTCTATTAACTTTACTAATTTAAATTAATAATATAAATATTAATATAAAAATTTTAAATCCTATAAAAAACATTAAATAATTTAAAGAAAAAGGCAAAAAAGACTTTCAAGCTAAATATATTAATTTATCATACCGGAATCGAGGTAAAGTACCTCGAACTCAAATAAAAACAAAAGATATAAATATTAACTTAAAGTAAAATACAAAAGAAGTTATATCTCCCCCTAAAAATATTAATACAAATAGTATTCTTATAAATAAAATTCTCGCATATTCAGCTAAAAAAATCAAGGCAAACCCCCCTCTTCTATATTCAATATTAAACCCAGACACTAATTCTGATTCTCCTTCTGCAAAATCAAAAGGAGTACGATTAGTCTCAGCTAAACAAGAACTAAATCAAACTAATCCTATAGGTAATATTATAAATAGAAATCAAATATATGTTTGATAAAATATAAATTGTATTATATTATAATTCCCAATTAAAAAAACAAAAGATAACAAAATTAAAGCTAATCTAACTTCATATGAAATAGTTTGAGCAACAGCTCGTAAACTCCCTAACAAAGCATAATTAGAATTTGAAGATCACCCAGCAATTATAACAGTGTAAACCCCTAAACTTGTACAACATAAAAAAAACAATAAACCTAAATTAAATCTATATAAATTAATTAACATAGGCATACATATTCAAGTTATTAAAGCCAAAAAAAATGAAAAAACAGGAGATAAATAATAGGGTAAAAAATTAGACACTAAAGGATAAGTTTGTTCTTTTGTAAATAACTTAATTGCATCACAAAAAGGTTGAGGAATTCCTATAATCCCTACTTTATTAGGCCCTTTACGAATTTGAATATACCCTAAAACCTTTCGTTCTAACAATGTTAAAAAAGCAACACTTACTAATACACAAATAACAAGTAATACACTTCCAATTAATATTAAAACTACATCTATATAAAACAAGTACTATTTATAGAATAATCTATATACATAAATTCTAAATTTATTGCACTAATCTGCCAAAATAGTATATTAATAAAATTCAATATATAAAATCTATAATTTATATATTTGGTCCTTTCGTACTAAAATATATTAAATTTTTAAAGATAGAAACCAACCTGGCTTACGCCGGTCTGAACTCAGATCATGTAAGAATTTAAAAGTCGAACAGACTTTAAGTTTAAGCTGCTGCACCTAAAACTGTATCTTAATCCAACATCGAGGTCGCAATCTTTTTTATCAATATGAACTCTCTAAAAAAATTACGCTGTTATCCCTAAAGTAACTTGATTTCTTAATCATTAATAATGGATCAATAATTCATTAATTTATGTTTATTATAAATTAAAAGTTTAACAAATTTTAATATCACCCCAATAAAATATATAAATTTATAATAATTTAATTTATCTATATAATTAAAATAACTTATATATAAAGATTTATAGGGTCTTCTCGTCTTTTAAAATTATTTTAGCTTTTTAACTAAAAAATAAAATTCTATTATAAATTTATATGAAACAGTTAATATTTCATCCAACCATTCATACCAGCCTTCAATTAAAAGACTAATGATTATGCTACCTTTGCACAGTTAAGATACTGCGGCCATTTAAAAAATTTCAGTGGGCAGGCTAGACTTTAAATTAAATTCAAAAAGACATGTTTTTGTTAAACAGGTGAATATTAATTTTGCCGAATTCTTTATATAAACCTTTCAAATAATTTTTATTTATAAAATTAAATATACTAATTATATCATTATTTCTTTATTTTTTAAATTAAAATAAATATTTTCATAAAAATTTAAAATATATTAAATCATATTATATATAAAATAAATTATAACATAATTATTAATAATTGCTAGTTATAAGCATATATTTATTAAATTAATTTAATGATTTATAAAAATTTATTAAATAGCTTAGCCCATTTAATAGTAAAATTTATAATTAATTTGATTAATAATTAAATTAATTATTATAAATTTCTAAATTAAATTTATTTCTGAAAAAACTAGATACCATTAAAAACGAATAACATTTCATTTCTAATAAATTATTAAAAATAGTTTTACTACATAACTTTACTAATTTATTAACTCTTTAAATCGAGAAATTATCATAATAATTTTAATTTGATACACCCTGATACAAAAGTACAATAAATAAATTTCTTTTTTTATAAAAATTTCAAATATTTCAGTTTTCTATTCATCAAAACTAATGCTCTGAGGTGAAAATTTTTTATTTATAATAATAATTACTAAGAACAGTAGATGCTTAGAATATTTTAGGATATAAACTAGGATAAGATACCATATTTAATAAATAAAATTTAATCAATTTATAATGATTTGCACATAAATCTTTTCAATGTAAATGAAATGCTTTACTAATTAAGCTTTAAATTGTATTCTAGGTACACTTTCCAGTACACCTACTATGTTACGACTTATCTTATCTTAATAATAAGAGTGACGGGCGATATGTACATATTTTAGAGCTAAAATCAAATTATCAATCTTTATAATTTTACTATCAAATCCACCTTCAATAAATTTTTCATATTTATATCCGTATAAATAAATTTATTGTAACCCATTAAAAACTTAACTATAAACTGCACCTTGATCTGATATACAATTTTATTTAATTTATTGAAAATTATTATTCTTATAAAATTTTCTATAACGACGGTATACAAATTAATATATAAAATTAAGTGAGGTACATCGTGGAATATCGATTACAAAACAGGTTCCTCTGAACAGACTAAAATACCGCCAAATTTTTTAAGTTTAAAGAATATAACTATTAATACTCAAGTTTTAAAATTACATTTTAAATAATAGGGTATCTAATCCTAGTTTATATCTAAAATTTCTAAGCTTCAACTATTCTAATAAAAATATTATAATTATAAAATTTCACCTAATATAATTAATTTTAATATTATTTTAAATTTCGTTTAACTCAAAACTAAAAATATTTATTTGCATCTTTTGTCTAACCGCGACTGCTGGCACAAATTTAGTCAATACTATTTAATATTACTATTTCTAAATTTCTTTAATTAATAAAATTATTTACTACAATTATATAAAATTAATATATTATTAAAATAAATTAAAATTCACGCAAAAACTTGTATATAAATTATATTAAAAATAAATATTAAAGCTAAAATAAAACTTTATATATTAAATATTATTAATTAATAAATTTTATTTTTATAAGGTATATCTTTATTAATAAATGTACAATATTAAACTTAATAAAATAATTTAACATTTATATTAATAATTTAATATAAGTAACTACCCTAAATAAGTATTCAATAAAATTTAATCCCCTTAAATTTTAAATTAAAAATTATTATAAATACATCTTATTTAAATAATATATTATAATATAATTAATATTTAAAAATTAAACCCCCTTAATTTTTTTTCTCTATTAACATAAATAATAATTAATTATTTTACTATATAAATATAAAATATGGTTTTATTATACTAAAAATAAAATAAATTTAATTTAACTATTAAAATTAAAATAAATCAATTAAAATACATAAATCTAATATAATAAATTAATTAAAATTTTTATTTTATAATAAATTTTATTTTTTAATAAATAATAATTTACTATATTTTAAAAATTAATATATTATTTATGATTTATAATCATCTATAGTTTATAATTTATATTCATATATTATTTATTAATATAAATATAAAATATGGACTTAATAACTAAAAATAAAATAAATTTAATTTTAATTAATAAAATTAAAATAAATTAATTTGAATATATTTATTTAATTACAATATACTTATTCTATAAAATAAATTAATATAAACTATTTTTTAAAAATAAATATTTTGATTTATTTTATCTCAAAATCCCAGATGATATACGAGGTTTATAATTTAGTAATTTATGATGTAACCTTATATTATAACTCCTTTTTTTTTTTTTTTTAAAAAAAATTTATTAAAATTTATTTAAAATTTTT